AAAAAGCCTAGAACCGGAAGCGATCTTAGAAACCAATCGCGCCCCGGCAAAAAATCTCAATACCGTATTCGTTTAGAAGAAAAACAAAAATTGCGCTTTCATTATGGTCTTACAGAACAACAATTACTTAAATACGTTCGGATCGCCGGAAAAGCCAAAGGATCAACAGGTCAGGTTTTACTACAATTACTTGAAATGCGTTTAGATAACATCCTTTTTCGATTAGGTATGGCTTCGACTATTCCTCAAGCCCGCCAATTAGTTAACCACAGACATATTTTAGTTAATGGTCGTATAGTAGATATACCAAGTTATCGCTGCAAACCCCGAGATATTATTACAGTGAGGGATGAGCAAAAATCCAGGGCTCTGATTCAAAATTATCTTGATTCACCCCCCCGTGAGGAATTACCAAAACATTTGACTCTTCACCCATTCCAATATGAAGGATTAGTCAATCAAATAATAGATAGTAAATGGGTCGGTTTGAAAATAAACGAATTGCTAGTTGTAGAATATTACTCTCGTCAGACTTAACCCTAACTAAAATAACAAGGGTTCGGGCAATTTTGCCCCCTTAGTTTTGGCTTAAGTAAAGGGACCGGGGGTAAGTAAGGTAAGGGGTTTCATCTGGGGATTTTTCTCTTATTCATGTATCATAGATCGGTAGGGTATTTTCATTCCTTGTCGATTTTGTCCAGTATTTTTCGTACCACAGAAATTCGGGGTAGGGGTAGATAATCTATATCAAAGAAAGGTCTAACTGTTGGAGTATCCATTCTTATTTGATGCATTGCAGTCAGTAACATTGGTGAATCAGTTGACGAGTACGGAAAGAGAGGGATTCGAACCCTCGGTAAACAAAAGTCTACATAGCAGTTCCAATGCTACGCCTTGAACCACTCGGCCATCTCTCCCACATAATGATTATGGCCCAAAAACCGAGTGAATAGTGAGTCATTCATATTATTTTGGATAGGTATGTACATTCAATTTTAACTCTAAAAATAGAAAACTTTGCATCAAAGAAAAATCCTTCCTCCGAGGCTGGGGATAAAGATAAATCCAAAAATTGTAAAATAAGGATATATATCTATTCATGTTTGCGAAGATGGTGTTTCCGCCCTTTCTAATATTTATACCGGATTAAATCACTCAATTGAAACGAATCCAATGATCGATATATTTTTTTTAGACTGTGTTTAATGGATACCTTTAAATCATGATTCTATTTAGTTTACACTTTAGTTTACACTATTATTCAATTTTCATAAAAATTATAAAATTCCTTTCCAGTTTTAGATTTTTCAACAACAACTCTTTACTCCAACTTCTTAACCCATAAATTTATTCCAAATTCATGAACCGCCCCCGGATTTTTTTTATTGATTCCTGTCAAAAAGAAACAATTTGAGTAAAAGGTCTTTCTTTTTATTTTAATGAATCCGTTTTTATGTTATTTCGTACTGCACAATTCCTTTGTTTGTGGGATCGTTTTCTCACGAAAGGGAATTAAAATAAATTATAGAATTAATACACCTATGTCTAGATCTGGGATAAATGGAAATTTTATTGATAAAACCTTTTCAATTGTAGCCAATATCTTATTACGAATAATTCCGACAACTTCGGGAGAAAAAGAGGCATTCACCTATTACAGAGATGGTGCGATTTGATTATTTTTTTTTTTTTATTTTTACCGCTCTCAGTCTTAAGAGAAAGACAACATTATTCGGGATAGGAAGAAAAAAATTATGGAAATAAATCTACGCTTGTTGAAGGTGAAGTTTGTAAATAAAACAACGCCTTCTGTCGTGTATCCCCGATTAATGCAGCCTCAGATGCTTCAATTGTCGATTCTAGAGTATTGAGCGAAAGGTTACACCTATGGGTTAGGTCAACCCTACTCCACTAGTACCAATAGGGGGCATAGGGGAAGAAGCACTACTCCTAGGAATCAACACACGAAAACTTTGTTATAAATTATCCCTTTTCCTTATCAGGATCGGGACTAACAATGGTTGGGACAACAAACATCCATCTCGTTCGTATTTTGGATACCCGTATAACCATCGAAGACTGTTGAAGTGACTAATTCCTGCAAATTAAAGGGCGTTGAAGACAAAGAAATTGTTGGAGTAACTTTTTTTATCTAATACCAACATGCTTGATGTTAAGGAAAGATCTTCTACAAGAAGGTTGGCTAGAGATTTCTTGTAAAAACACCAGCCCCGCTTAGTTTATAATGAGAATATTTCAGTCTTTTTGATTCCATGTATTATTATCATTATGCACATAAAGGAGGAGCCGTATGAGATGAAAATCTCATGTACGGTTCTGAAACGGAGATTCTTTGAATCGAATGACGACCGTAACGGATGTCGGCTCAATCCGAAGGAAATTATGCGGAAGCTTTACAGAATTATTATGAAGCTATGCGACTAGAAATTGATCCTTATGATCGAAGTTATATACTCTATAACATAGGCCTTATCCACAC